TGATTTAAAATTTATATAATTTTTTTGTTAGAAAAAAATTAAAATTTGTAAATGTGTTATATAATATTAATTTTATTTAATAGATGGTGGATTTGATATATAATATAAGTTATTAAAATTGTATATTTGTATTTTGATTTAAATAATTTATATTGTGAGTATATTTTATATAATGTTAGATTTATTTCTAGTAAAAAGATTATATAAAGGGAGTAAAATTAAATGAGTAAAAATTATGAATTTTTTGGTAAAAAAATTATATTTTTTTCTTTAAATTGAATTAAAAAAAATCTAAAGGTAAAATTTCATTAATTTTTTGATATTTGATGTAAATTTTAAGATATATATATATATATTTATATTAAATATATATATATATAATAAAATATAAAAATTTAAATAAAGTAATTATTCTCCTAATTAATAAAGTATTTAAGATATGTCATATATTATAGAATATATACGATAAATATAGAAAAATTTAAATAAGGAGAAAATAATTATTCTCCTAATTAATAAAGTATTTAAGATATGTCATATATTATAGAACATACACGATAAATATGAAAAAATTTAAATAAGGAGAAAATAATTATTCTTATAATCTTTAATAATGTAGATAGGTAATTATAATATTAATTTGAAATTATAAATTAATAATATTTATTTATAATTAAAATATAAATTTAATATAATTATTTTGTATTTAAATTAATAATCTTTCATTGTATATTAATATAGATTATTTTTATAAAGAGAAATATTTATAAGTTTTTTTAAAAAAATAACTATTAAATTAAAAAAATTTAATATTAATATAAGAAGAAAATATTAATAAGTATAAATTATAGATTATAATTATTTATATAATATAAATATTTATTAATAAATTAGTATGTTAATATTATAATAATAAATTTAATATATGAAAACATAAATATATTTTATAAATGTATATATATTTAATTAGATATAATATATAAAATAATTTTTTATAATGTTAGATTTATTTCTAGTAAAAAGATTATATAAAGGGAGTAAAATTAAATGAGTAAAAATTATGAATTTTTTGGTAAAAAAATTATATTTTTTTCTTTAAATTGAATTAAAAAAAATCTAAAGGTAAAATTTCATTAATTTTTTGATATTTGATGTAAATTTTAAGATATATATATATATATTTATATTAAATATATATATATAATAAAATATAAAAATTTAAATAAAGTAATTATTCTCCTAATTAATAAAGTATTTAAGATATGTCATATATTATAGAATATACACGATAAATATAGAAAAATTTAAATAAGGAGAAAATAATTATTCTCCTAATTAATAAAGTATTTAAGATATGTCATATATTATAGAATATACACGATAAATATAGAAAAATTTAAATAAGGAGAAAATAATTATTCTTATAATCTTTAATAATGTAGATAGGTAATTATAATATTAATTTGAAATTATAAATTAATAATATTTATTTATAATTAAAATATAAATTTAATATAATTATTTTGTATTTAAATTAATAATCTTTCATTGTATATTAATATAGATTATTTTTATAAAGAGAAATATTTATAAGTTTTTTTAAAAAAATAACTATTAAATTAAAAAAATTTAATATTAATATAAGAAGAAAATATTAATAAGTATAAATTATAGATTATAATTATTTATATAATATAAATATTTATTAATAAATTAGTATGTTAATATTATAATAATAAATTTAATATATGAAAACATAAATATATTTTATAAATGTATATATATTTAATTAGATATAATATATAAAATAATTTTTTATAATGTTAGATTTATTTCTAGTAAAAAGATTATATAAAGGGAGTAAAATTAAATGAGTAAAAATTATGAATTTTTTGGTAAAAAAATTATATTTTTTTCTTTAAATTGAATTAAAAAAAATCTAAAGGTAAAATTTCATTAATTTTTTGATATTTGATGTAAATTTTAAGATATATATATATATATTTATATTAAATATATATATATAATAAAATATAAAAATTTAAATAAAGTAATTATTCTCCTAATTAATAAAGTATTTAAGATATGTCATATATTATAGAATATACACGATAAATATAGAAAAATTTAAATAAGGAGAAAATAATTATTCTCCTAATTAATAAAGTATTTAAGATATGTCATATATTATAGAACATACACGATAAATATGAAAAAATTTAAATAAGGAGAAAATAATTATTCTTATAATCTTTAATAATGTAGATAGGTAATTATAATATTAATTTGAAATTATAAATTAATAATATTTATTTATAATTAAAATATAAATTTAATATAATTATTTTGTATTTAAATTAATAATCTTTCATTGTATATTAATATAGATTATTTTTATAAAGAGAAATATTTATAAGTTTTTTTAAAAAAATAACTATTAAATTAAAAAAATTTAATATTAATATAAGAAGAAAATATTAATAAGTATAAATTATAGATTATAATTATTTATATAATATAAATATTTATTAATAAATTAGTATGTTAATATTATAATAATAAATTTAATATATGAAAACATAAATATATTTTATAAATGTATATATATTTAATTAGATATAATATATAAAATAATTTTTTATAATGTTAGATTTATTTCTAGTAAAAAGATTATATAAAGGGAGTAAAATTAAATGAGTAAAAATTATGAATTTTTTGGTAAAAAAATTATATTTTTTTCTTTAAATTGAATTAAAAAAAATCTAAAGGTAAAATTTCATTAATTTTTTGATATTTGATGTAAATTTTAAGATATATATATATATATTTATATTAAATATATATATATAATAAAATATAAAAATTTAAATAAAGTAATTATTCTCCTAATTAATAAAGTATTTAAGATATGTCATATATTATAGAACATACACGATAAATATAAAAAAATTTAAATAAGGAGAAAATAATTATTCTCCTAATTAATAAAGTATTTAAGATATGTCATATATTATAGAACATACACGATAAATATGAAAAAATTTAAATAAGGAGAAAATAATTATTCTTATAATCTTTAATAATGTAGATAGGTAATTATAATATTAATTTGAAATTATAAATTAATAATATTTATTTATAATTAAAATATAAATTTAATATAATTATTTTGTATTTAAATTAATAATCTTTCATTGTATATTAATATAGATTATTTTTATAAAGAGAAATATTTATAAGTTTTTTTAAAAAAATAACTATTAAATTAAAAAAATTTAATATTAATATAAGAAGAAAATATTAATAAGTATAAATTATAGATTATAATTATTTATATAATATAAATATTTATTAATAAATTAGTATGTTAATATTATAATAATAAATTTAATATATGAAAACATAAATATATTTTATAAATGTATATATATTTAATTAGATATAATATATAAAATAATTTTTTATAATGTTAGATTTATTTCTAGTAAAAAGATTATATAAAGGGAGTAAAATTAAATGAGTAAAAATTATGAATTTTTTGGTAAAAAAATTATATTTTTTCTTTAAATTGAATTAAAAAAAATCTAAAGGTAAAATTTCATTAATTTTTTGATATTTGATGTAAATTTTAAGATATATATATATATATTTATATTAAATATATATATATAATAAAATATAAAAATTTAAATAAAGTAATTATTCTCCTAATTAATAAAGTATTTAAGATATGTCATATATTATAGAATATACACGATAAATATAGAAAAATTTAAATAAGGAGAAAATAATTATTCTCCTAATTAATAAAGTATTTAAGATATGTCATATATTATAGAACATACACGATAAATATGAAAAAATTTAAATAAGGAGAAAATAATTATTCTTATAATCTTTAATAATGTAGATAGGTAATTATAATATTAATTTGAAATTATAAATTAATAATATTTATTTATAATTAAAATATAAATTTAATATAATTATTTTGTATTTAAATTAATAATCTTTCATTGTATATTAATATAGATTATTTTTATAAAGAGAAATATTTATAAGTTTTTTTAAAAAAATAACTATTAAATTAAAAAAATTTAATATTAATATAAGAAGAAAATATTAATAAGTATAAATTATAGATTATAATTATTTATATAATATAAATATTTATTAATAAATTAGTATGTTAATATTATAATAATAAATTTAATATATGAAAACATAAATATATTTTATAAATGTATATATATTTAATTAGATATAATATATAAAATAATTTTTTATAATGTTAGATTTATTTCTAGTAAAAAGATTATATAAAGGGAGTAAAATTAAATGAGTAAAAATTATGAATTTTTTGGTAAAAAAATTATATTTTTTTCTTTAAATTGAATTAAAAAAAATCTAAAGGTAAAATTTCATTAATTTTTTGATATTTGATGTAAATTTTAAGATATATATATATATATTTATATTAAATATATATATATAATAAAATATAAAAATTTAAATAAAGTAATTATTCTCCTAATTAATAAAGTATTTAAGATATGTCATATATTATAGAACATACACGATAAATATAGAAAAATTTAAATAAGGAGAAAATAATTATTCTCCTAATTAATAAAGTATTTAAGATATGTCATATATTATAGAACATACACGATAAATATGAAAAAATTTAAATAAGGAGAAAATAATTATTCTTATAATCTTTAATAATGTAGATAGGTAATTATAATATTAATTTGAAATTATAAATTAATAATATTTATTTATAATTAAAATATAAATTTAATATAATTATTTTGTATTTAAATTAATAATCTTTCATTGTATATTAATATAGATTATTTTTATAAAGAGAAATATTTATAAGTTTTTTTAAAAAAATAACTATTAAATTAAAAAAATTTAATATTAATATAAGAAGAAAATATTAATAAGTATAAATTATAGATTATAATTATTTATATAATATAAATATTTATTAATAAATTAGTATGTTAATATTATAATAATAAATTTAATATATGAAAACATAAATATATTTTATAAATGTATATATATTTAATTAGATATAATATATAAAATAATTTTTTATAATGTTAGATTTATTTCTAGTAAAAAGATTATATAAATAAAAGAATAGATTAGATTTAAGTTTAATTTTTGCTTATAAATTAATTGAATTTTATTAATACTATATAATATATAATTAAAAAATTATAAATTGAGTAATATTTAGATTTTATTAAAATTAATGAAAGTTAGAATAAGATAAAAATGATAAAGATAGGAAAAATTAGTGCCAGCATCAGCGGTTAGACTATTTTATTTAAGTTAATTAGATATTTTAAGTAAAAATTATTTTTAAAGAGAAGTTTAATTAATAATTAATTATTTGGTGAAATATAATAGATTATTATTAAAATTTTTAAAAATTTTAATTTTATGAAATTTATATAATAAACTAGGATTAGATACCCTATTATAATAAATGTAATTATAATTTAAAAGAGATTAAATGATAGGTCATTAAATTTAAAAGATTTGGCAGTATTTAATATTTAGAGGAACCTGTATATTAATTGATAATCCACGATAAGATATACTTGATTTTAAGTTTATGTATTGCTGTTTTTAATATTTAATTAAGTTAGATAAATATAATTTATAAGATTTATTAAAATAATTCAAGTCAAAATATAGCTTAGTTAAGATTAATATGGGTTACAATTAATTTAATTATTGGATTAAAAAATTTAAATTTTTTATGAAAATGGATTTAAAAGTAAATTTAATTAATTTATTAAATTGAATAATAAATTAAATATGTACAAATTGCCCGTCACTTTCAATAAAATGAAATAAGTCGTAACAAAGTTTAAGTACCGGAAGGTGCCTATTGATAAAAATTTATAAAAATTTTAGTTTATAAAAATAATTTATTTACAATAAATAGTATAATTAATATAAAATTAATTAAAATTTTTTAAAATTAAATAATTGAAATAACTAAATATAAATGGTTTTATAGTATAAGGAAAGATTTTGTAAATAAATTAATATAGTTTGTTTTGTAATAATTATTTTTAAATAAAGTAATATTAAAATTTTTAGTTAAAGTATAAAGTGAGAATTAATAAAATTGATGTTATTGATAGTAATGAAAATGATTTTTAAAGAAAAGAAAAAAGTAAATTTTATATATTGTACCTTTTGTATAAGGGTTAATTAAAAAAAATATTTAAATTTAAATATTTCTCGAATTTAATAGATTTATTTAAAAATTTTAGTTAGTGTAGAAATATTATTAATAATTTTTAAATAGAAGTGAAATGTTAGCCGATTTTAAATATATCTAGTTTTTTTAGAATTGAATATAATTCAGATTTATAAATTATAAGAATAAAAATTATTTTTATGAGTATAAGTTTATAAATTAATTATTTTTGGGATAAACTAAGGATATATAAATAACTTAAAAATTAAATAAATAATAGAAATATCTATAAAATTTGGATTTTTTAAAAAAAATGTTATAATTTATATATTAATGTGATAAATAGATTTGATATAGAGTTTTTATTTATATAAAAAAAAATTATTTAATAAAAAAATTAAATGTTATAATGATTAAATTAGTAAATTTATAATTGTATAATTAATTAATTATTTCAAAATTATATTAAGGAATTTGACAAAAATTTTATTAATATAAAGATATATTCACCTGTTTATCAAAAACATGGCTTATTTGATAATAAATAATAGGTCTATTCTGCCCATTGATTAAGATTAAAAGGCTGCAGTATATTGACTGTACAAAGGTAGCAAAATCATTTGTTTTTTAATTGAAAACTGGAATGAAAGAGTGAATGAAATATAAATTGTCTCAGTATAATGATATTGAATTTAAATTAAAAGTTAAAATGCTTTTATGAATTTATAAGACGATAAGACCCTATAGAATTTAATAAAATTTGTTTTTTAAAATTAATTTTTTGATAAGATTTAATTGACAAATATATTTTATTGGGAGGATAATTAAAATAGCTAAACTTTAATAGGATTAAAACATAGATTAATGAGTAGTTTGATTATTATTATAATTATTAGAATAAATTACCTTAGGGATAACAGCGTTATAATTTTGGAGAGTTCATATTGATAAAATTGTTTGCGACCTCGATGTTGAATTATGATAAAAATTAAATGGAGAAATTTAAATTTTTAGTCTGTTCGACTATTAAAATCATACATGATTTGAGTTCAGATCGGTGAAAGCCAGATCGGTTTCTATCTATAAAAAAAGTATATTTTATTGTACGAAAGGACTTAAAATATTAAATATTTTATAATAAAGATTAATAAAAAGTTAATTTTAATGAATAAAATTAAATTATGAATTTATAGTGCTAGAGCGGGTAGTGTATAAATAAAAAAACTTTAAAATATTTATTTAAAAATAAATTATATTGGAAGGTAAGATTTATGTAAAAGATATATTTTTTATTTTTATTAGATTGATTGTAATAATTATTGGGATTTTAGTAGGAGTGGCATTTTTTGTATTATTAGAACGTAAAATTCTTGGGTATATTCAGGATCGAAAAGGTCCTAATAAGGTTTTATTATTAGGAGTGTTTCAATCATTTGGAGATGCAATTAAATTATTTGTAAAGGAGAATGTAAAATTGTATAAATTAAATTATTTATTTTATTTTATGAGTCCTATAGTTGGATTTTTTATAGTGTTAATGTTAGCAATTAGGATTCCGTTTAATGAAAATTTATTTTGTATAAATTTATTTTTATTATATATAATGAGATGTTTAAGATTAGGGGTTTATATTATTATAATAAGTGGTTGGTCTTCAAATTCTATGTATGCTATTTTGGGAGGGGTTCGATCTGTAGCTCAGTCCTTATCTTATGAGGTATCAATATTTTTAATTTTTTTTGTTATATTTTTTTATGTAGAAAGTTTTAAATTAATTGATTTTTTAGTCTATCAAAGAGGGATTTTAAAATTTTGATATATAAATTTTATAGTTTGTATAATAATATTTTTAAGAATAGTAGCTGAATTAAATCGAATACCTTTTGATTTTATTGAAGGTGAGTCAGAGCTAGTATCTGGATTTAATATTGAATATATAAGTGGAAGATTTACTTTAATTTTTTTGGGGGAATATATAATAATTATAGTTTTAGGTATTTTATTTGTTTTAATAAATTTTGGAGGAAATATAATAAATTTAATTAGAATTTTATTAGTATTGATATTTATAATTTTAGTAATTTGAATTCGAGGATGTTTACCTCGGATACGATATGATAATTTAATATATTTTTGTTGATATTATATTTTAAGATTAGTTATATTAAATTTATTAATAGTATTTATTTTTAAGTATTATTTATATTTAATATATTAATTAAAATATAAATAATAATTTTTTATTATAGATAAAAAGGTAAAATTTATACATTAAAAAGTTTAATGTAATAAAATTTTATTAAAAGATTTTTTTAAGTTTATATTTAAATAATAAAATTATATTGGCAGATTAGTGCATTAAATTTAGAATTTAATTAAATGAATTATTGAAGTATTTATATATAATAAGTTAATAGAAAATTTTAATTTCTATAATTATATTTTCAAAATATATGCATTATTGCTTATTAACTAATTAATATAATTTATTATTTATCTAATAAAAGAGTTAATCAAATTTTATTGAGTCAGTTTATATTTATGAAAAGCATAAAATATAGGATTGAGTATAATTGAGTTAATTCAATAAATGGAGTTTCAATTTCTTGTCCTCCTAATCAAGTTAGTATATAAAATGTCGAAAAAAGTATTCAAAAATTAATTTGATAAAGAGGGTTAAATTTAAAATTAAATTTATGGGGAGTTCTAATAAAAGGGAGAATTAATAAAATTAAGATTGCAGATAGAAGAGCAATTACTCCCCCTAATTTATTGGGGATGCCTCGGAGAATAGCATAGGCGAATAAGAAGTACCATTCTGGTTTAATATGGATAGGAGTAATTATTGAATTAGCTTTAATAAAATTATCTGGGTCACTTAAAAGAAAAGGGTATTGGAATATAAAATAGAAAAAAGTAATAATTAAAATAATAAAAGTAATTAAGTCTTTTAAGGAAAAATTTTTATGAAATAAAATTTTATATATATTACTATTAATCCCTATTGGATTTGAAGACCCAGATTCATGAAGGAGGGTTAAGTGAATAATTACTATAAATGTAATGATGAAAGGTAAGATAAAATGAAATGAATAAAATCGATTAAGTGTTGGGAGATCTACAGCGAATCCCCCCCAAATTCACTCTACTAAAGTTTGGCCAATATAGGGAATTGCAGATAGAAGATTAGTAATAACAGTCGCTCCTCAAAAGGATATTTGTCCTCAGGGTAGTACATACCCTAAAAATGCTGTTATCATAGTTAAAAGGAGAATTATGACTCCAATAATTCATGTTTTTACTAAATTAAAAGATTGGTAGTAGATTCCTCGGCCGATATGGATGTATATACAAATAAAAAAAATTGAAGCCCCATTACTGTGAATAATCCGTATAATTCAACCATAATTTATATCTTGTATGATTAAAATAATTCTGTTAAAGGCTATTTCAGTTGAGGGACAGTAATGTATAGATAAAAAAATTCCAGAAATTAATTGAATTAAAAGAGATAGGCCAAGTAAAGATCCTAAGTTTCATCAGTAATTAATATTAATTGGTGTGGGTAAAGAAATAAAAGAATTTATAATAATTTTTAATAAAGTATTATTATATATAAATGATTTATTCATTAAATTATTTTTTGATTGTTCGTAAAGGTTTTGAATTAATTAAACAAATTTTTGTAATTAAAATAAGACTAAATAAGAGGAAAAATATTAGAGCAATAACATAAAAATTGAAGGGTAGATTTAATAGTATATTTAAATTTAAAAATGATCTATTATTAAATAAATAATTAACAGATATGTTAATATAATTTATATTTAAGTTTATTAATGATGGTTCTTGTGAGATAATTGTTATAATTAAAAGAGGTAGAATGATAGATATTGGTAAAAATAAGCTTTTTCATTTTGAGGGTATATATTGATTTGAGATAAGACTAAGAAATATTATAAATAAAATTATTAATCCTCCAATAATCATTAAAAAAATTAGGAATGAGTAAAGTGAAAAAGTGAAGAAAGCCCTTAATGAAAGGCAAGTATAGACTGTAAATAATATTAATAAGGTTATTGATTGGATAATAGATAATTGTGGGTGTAGGATAAAATATAATAGGATGAGTAGTATTAAAAAACAAAAAGAGTTAGTTATTGATTTAAGCATTGAATAGTATAAATTTTAGACAAAAGATAGTTTAAAGAAAATTTTAATTTTGGAAATTAAAGATATAAAGTTATTTATTTTTTTGAAATTAAAGCTTAAAAATAATTATATATTTAATTTAAATTTACAAAATTTATGTTTTATTAAACTATTAAGCTAAATAGCATATTAATTTATATTTAATATAGTATAAATATATATATATAGTTAATTTGTGATAAAATTTTATTAAATTATATATTTGGATTAATTTTATTTTTAATAAGATCATTTTTAATATGAAAATTTTATGATCATGTATTGATATTATTAATTTGTATTGAATTTGTTGTTGTTATTGTATTATTTAATATCTTTATAATATTAATAAATTTAAGAATAGAGTTTTATATATTAATTTTTATAGTTATATTTGTAATAGAGGGGGTTATGGGAATTTCCATAGTTGTTTTAATTATCCGTTATAAGGGTAATGAATATATAAAAAGTTTAAGATTAGTATGATAAAATTAATTTTGATATTATTTATAAGTATTAGGTTGATAAAATTTAAGAGTATTAAATTTAGTAAGTCAATTATTATATTTTGTGCATCTAGGTATATATTAACAATATTATTATATTATTCTAGGAATATATGAATTGGGGGGGGGTTATTTTTTATAGATTATTATTCTTATATATTAGTAATTTTAAGTTTATGAATTAGAGGGTGTATATTAATTATTAATATAGCAGACTTAATAGAATTAATAGTTTTAGGTTTAATAAATTTATTAATATTATGTTTTTTTTCTATAAATTTAATAATATTTTATTTAATTTTTGAAGCTAGACTATTACCGATTTTTTTTTTAATTTTATATGGAGGTTATGCATATGAACGATATGAAGCTGCAATATATATAATAATATATACTGCTGTATCTTCAGTCCCTTTTATATGGGTATTAATTATATTATTTTTTGAGTATAAAAGGTTAATAATTATAATATTAATTTTTTTAAATTTAAAATTAGATAGAGTTATATTTTTTTTATGTTTGATAGGATTTATAGTTAAATTACCAACATTTCTTTTTCATATTTGATTACCTAAGGCTCATGTTGAGGCCCCAGTTTATGGGTCTATAATTTTAGCTGGAGTTTTATTAAAATTAGGTAGATATGGGATATTGCGTATGGTGCAAATTTTTAGGTATAATACAATTCAGTGAAGACATATAATAATTACTTTAGGAGTTATTGGGGGTATTTTAATAAGATTATTATGCTTAATTCAAGTTGATATAAAGATATTAGTGGCTTATTCATCTATTGTTCATATAAGACTTTTAATTAGAGGGATAGTTACATTGACTAAGATAGGGTTAATTGGAGGTTTAATAATAATATTAGCCCATGGATTATGCTCATCTGGGTTATTTTATATTGTAAATATTAATTATGAATGTTTTGGAAGACGATTAATTTATTTAAATAAAGGTTCAATAAGTATTAATCCTTCTTTGAGATTAATATGATTTTTAATATGTTCTTCTAATTTATCAGCCCCTGTTAGTTTAAATTTAATTAGAGAAATTTTTTTATTAATAGGGTTAATAAGGTGAAGAGTTAGAGTTATAGGAATATTAATAGTTATATGTTTTTTAAGAGCTACTTATTCCTTGTATTTATTTAGATTAAGGCAACATGGAGAAAGGCTGGTTTTACAAATGAATTATAAAAATGTATTTGTAAAAGATTATTTTATATTAATTTTACACTGAATTCCTTTAAATTTTTTATTTTTAAGAATAGGAATATTTATAATATAGATTTATAATAAAGTAAAGGTAATTAAGAAAGAAAGAAAGAAAGAAAGAAGAAAGAAGAAAAAGAGAAGAAGAAAGAAAGAAAGAAAGAAGAAAGAAGAAAAAGAGAAGAAGAAAGAAAGAAGATTAGGTGTATTTAAATAGTTTAATAAAAGAAAATATTAGAGTGTGGATCTAAAGATATAAAAGTAAGTAATATTTTAAATTATATTATTAATGAATATTTTTTTTTTTTTTTTTTTTAGGTTAGGATTTATAATTTTATCTATAATTTTGATACTAATGAAATTAAGATTATTAATAGAATGGGTTTTTATAAGAATAAATTCAATAAATATAGAATTTATTTTTTATGTAGATTGAGTATCTATAATATTTTTTAGGTTAGTTTTAATAATTTCTAGATTTGTAATATTATATAGATTAAGATATATAGAGGGGGATATAAATATTAATCGATTTTTTTTATTAGTAATTATATTTGTTTTAAGAATATTAATATTAATTATTTGTCCTAATATTATGGGATTGTTATTAGGATGGGATGGGTTAGGTTTAATTTCTTATTGCTTAGTGATTTATTATCATAATTGAAAGTCCTTTACTTCTGGAATAATTACAGTTTTATTAAATCGTATTGGTGATGTAGGTATTTTAATGATAATTAGGTTAATAGTTATGTTAGGGTCATGAAATGGGATATTTTATAGATTTGATTATTTTTATTTTTCTTTATTAATAATATTGAGAGCATTTACAAAAAGAGCTCAGTTACCATTTTCTTCTTGATTACCTTTAGCGATAGCTGCTCCTACCCCTGTTTCTTCTTTGGTTCATTCTTCAACTTTAGTAACAGCTGGAGTTTATTTATTAATACGATATAATAGGTATTTGATAAGAAATCATTTAATAAGTTTAATATTATTTATTTCTAGGTCTACAATAATAATATCTGGATTAATAGCTAATTTTGAAAATGATTTAAAGAAGATTATTGCATTATCTACATTAAGACAATTAGGGTTAATAATGAGAATTTTGAGGTTAGGAGAAGTAGATTTGGGGTTTATACATTTATTAATTCATGCTTTATTTAAATCTTTATTATTTATATGTAGAGGGGTATTAATTCATCAAATAAATAATAATCAGGATATTCGATTTATAGGGAGATTAGTTAGATATTATCCTTTTGTTAGGCTTGTATTTTTTGTATCGTTATTATCATTATGTGGGTTTCCTTTTTTTTCTGGGTATTATTCTAAGGATTTAATTATAGAAGTTTTTTTAATAAGAAAGATAAATATAGTAAGAATATTAATATTATTAGTTTCTACAATATTTACGGTTTCTTATAGTATTCGTTTAATTATTATAGTATATTTAAGTTATATAAATAAAATAAATTATTTTATTTTATTAGGAGAAAGGGCAATAATAAGAGTATCATTAATTATTTTATATTTTTATTCTTTGATAATTGGATATTTTTATATAAATTTAATAAATTTTACTTTAATTATTTTAAATTTATTTGAAAAATTAATAGTTATACAGATTTGTTTAGTGGGATGTATTTTAGGTTGATTTATAAGATTTTTTAATATGTTAAATTTGAGAAATTATAGAAAAATATATTTTTCTAGAATATGGGGGTTAAATTTAATTTATATAAAAATTAGATATTATCCTTTAAAATTTTCTATGTTAATATATAAGAGATTTGATAAAGGTGTTTTAGAATATTTATTTATTTATGGAGTAAAAAAAAGATTTATTGTAAACTTATTAGATTTATTAATATTGGATAAATTTATGTACATGAATTTATTTATGTTTATATGAATATTAGTTTTTATAATAATATTAATTTATGGAAATTAAATTTAATTATTTAAATAGCTTAAGGTAAGAGTTTAATATTGAAGATATTACGGTAACATAAATTGTTTTTAAATGAAGAAGAGAATTAGGTTGGAATAAAAATAAAAATAAAAATAAAAATAAAAATTAATAAATTAATAAATTAGTAAATTAATTAATAATAGAAGAAATAAAATGATTTTTAATCATTGTGATAAAGTTAGAAGCTTTATATGAAGTTATTTCTTTTTAATATATTAAATTTAATTTATAAATATAAAGTATATTATTTTTTTATTGAAAATAAAATGTTTTAATTAAACTATATAAATTAATTGAAATTAGAAAGTTAAGTAAAAGATGAGGGAGTTAAAAAGTTGAAATTTAATTGGAAAAAAAATTATTCAGTTTAATTATTAACAATAATTTGCCTCTATTTTGGCTTCAATTAAAAATTTATATAAGATAGATAAAGATAATATGGATTAGTTTTAATAATCAAATATTTAAGTCGAAATTAAATTGGATTTTCCATTCATATTAAAGATATAAATTTAATTAATTTTAATTTTTATTTGCAAAATAAATGTTATTTTTTAACTAATATCCTATTTAAATATTTATTTAAGTCAAATAATTGATTGTTCATTTCATTCGTAAATTAGTCCAATAACTAAGCAAATATAAATCATTAGGAATGATTGTATTCAATAAAATAGATAGTAGTTTATTGTTAGAGAGGGGTTAAAGGGAAGTATAAAAATAATTTCAATATCAAAGATTAAAAAAATTACAGCAACTAAATAAAATTGAATAGAAAATGGGAGATGAGGCGAAGTTAAAGGATTAAATCCACATTCGTATGGAGATGGTTTTTCTCGATCTTGAAAAACTTTAAGGGATAAGAGTATATTAATTATGATAAGAATAATAGTAAATATGAGAGGAATAATAGAGGTAATAAAAATAATTATTACTTATATTATTTGTTAAAAATAATTTTTTTAATTGGAAGTTAAATGTAATTAATATACTATATAAGTAAAAAGATCATCAGTAAAGTCATGTATATACAAATAATCAGACAATATCTACAAAATGTCAGTATCAGATAGCAGCTTCAAATCCAAAGTGATGATTCCTAGAAAAATGATTAAAAATTATACGAAATATACATACAATAAGAAAAATTGTGCCAATAATTACATGAATTCCGTGGAATCCAGTAGTTATAAAGAAAATTGATCCAAAGATTGAATCAGCGATAGTAAAAGAAGCTCTTTTATATTCAAAATATTGACATATAGTAAATATAAATCTTAAATAAATTGTGTATAATAAAGTGAAGAGGGCTATTTTATTTTTTTTATTGAGGAGAGAGTTATGAGATCAGGTAATTGTGATTCCTGATGTAATTAAGATAATAGAATTTAATAGAGGAATATCATAAGGATTAAATATAATAATATTTTTTGGAGGTCATATTATTCCAATTTCGATTCTAGGAGATAAAGAAGAGTGGAAGTATGCTCAAAATAAGGAGATGAAAAAAAAAATCTCAGATGTGATAAATAAGATTATTCTTAATTTTAGATTTTTTATAATATTAGATGTATGTATACCTTGGAATGTTCTTTCTCGAATAATATCACGTCATCATTGAATTAAAGTTAAGATTAAAGAAATTGAAGATATAATTATTAAATTAATATTTATGAAATAGAATCATTTAATTAATCTAATAAGGAATAATATGATATTAATTGATAGAATTAGAGGTCATGGGCTGATTGAAACTATATGATAAGGGTGATTTGATTTGTTCATTTTATAATTCATTAGAGTAGAGTGATATTAAAGTTATAAATACATATGATTGAATAATTGAAACAGCTAATTCGAGTAAAAAAAGTAAGATTTGTGTAATAATTAATAAATTAATTAAGTGGAGATTTATTGAGGTTCCAGTTGATCCGAGAAGACATAAAAGAAGATGACCTGCAATTATATTTGCAGATAAACGAATTGATAATGTAATAGGGCGAATAATATTTCTAATTGTTTCAATTAGGACTATAAATATTATTAAAATTGAAGGGGTATTAAGAGGGACAAGGTGAGCAAATCTTAAATTTGTTATTTTAGTTCAATAGTAAAGTATAATTCTTAATCAGATTGTTAGAGAAAGAGGAAGAGTAATAGATAGATGACTTGAAGGGGTAAAAATATAAGGAAATAGCCCAATAAAGTTTATAATTAGAATCATTATAAATATAGAAAAGAAAGAAATAATATTAGTTATATTATTTTTTTTAAAATTTTTAAATTCTTTTAATAGGAAATTATTAATAAAAAGTCAAAATATAAATATTTTAGATTTTTTAAATCAGAATTGATTAGGAAAAAAAAATAAAGGAATTATAAGACTTAATCAATTAAAGGAGTAATTCATAGAGGTGTAAGGGTCAAAAATGGAGAATAGATTTGATATCATATATTAGATAAGTGTTTTTCATTTTATTTGTTTATAAGATAGGAAAGGTGAAGTTTTTGAAAAATTGATTTTATTTGAGAAAAAATAATTTATTTTAATAATAATTAGAGTTGTGATAGTAATAGTAGAGATATAGAGAATTAACCATTTTAGTGGACTTAATTGTGGGATAAAAAGATATTAATAAAATTAATAATTTTTAAATGACATTTAAATGTTATATATTAACTAATCTTTTTAAATTATATATATATATATAAATGAAGTAAAGGGTAATAGCAAGAGATAAATTGGAGAAATTTTTTAGGTTTATTATTGTCATTAAGGGTTAATTTTTAATAACCATTAAAAGTTTAAGAGACTTTTACTTCTTTAAAGTTTCTTAATGATTAAAATTATATAGAATTAATTCATTTGATAAATAAATTTAAGGATGTAGATTCAATTATAATTGGTATAAATCTATGATTTATACCACAAATTTCTGAACATTGGCCAAAAAAAATACCAGGACGAATTATTTGAATAAATGTTTGATTTATTCGTCCTGGAGTAGCATCAATTTTAATTCCTAAAGCAGGGACAGCTCATGAATGAATTACATCTGTGGATGTAGTTAATACTCGAATAGGGATATCAAATGGAAGAATTAATCGATTATCTACATCTAGGAGTCGAAATTGGGATTGATTTATTTTTTTATAAGGGATTATATAAGAGTCAAATCTGATATTTTTATAATCTGATAGTTCATATCTTCAGTATCATTGATGACCAATAGCTTTAACTGTAATTGCTGGGGAGAAAAATTCTTCTGTTATGTATAAGATTTTTAATGATGGAATAGCAATAAGCAGTAGAGTTAATATAGGTGTAATAGTTCAGATTGTTTCAATAAAATGTTCATTAGTTATAAATCGATTGGTAATTTTATTAGTAATAAGGAAAATAAATATATATGTAATTAATCTTGTAATAAGGATTAATATAAGTATAGAGTAGTCATGGAATATAATTAGTTGATTTATATTAGGAGTGTTAGAATCTTGGATATAAAAATTTAATCATGTTTGAATTTATAATAAAAAAATATTTAAAATTTTTTATATTTGATGTTTAAAATCAATGCACTAATTTGCTATATTATAATATTAATTAGTAGTATAGGGAATTTCTTGATAAGAGTGGATTATTGGTGGATAGGAGTGGTTTCATTCTAAATTAGGAGATATAAAAAATTTATATAAGATAATTCGTTGTGATATAAAAGATTCTCAAATAATAAAAATAAAAAAAATTATAGAAAAAAAAGAAATTATAGAGCCAATTGAAGAGATAACATTTCAAGGAGTGTATATATCAGGATAGTCGGAATAACGTCGAGGGAATCCTGCTAAACCTAGAAAATGATGAGGGAAAAAAGTTATATTTACTCCAATAAATATTGAAGTAAATTGGATTTTTAGTCATAGTTTATTTATTGATAATCCAAAAATTAGAGGGTATCAGTGGATAAATCCTGCGATAATAGCAAATACTGCCCCTATAGATAGAACATAATGAAAATGGCCAATTACATAATAGGTATCATGAAGAATAATATCTAAGGATGAATTAGATAGAATAATTCCAGTTAATCCTCCTATTGTAAATAGAAAGATAAATCCTATTCTTCAAATTATAGCTGGTGAGAATTGGATTTTTGACCCATAGATAGTTGCAAGTCACCTAAATACTTTAATACCAGTAGGAATAGCAATAATTATTGTTGCTGAAGTAAAATAAGCTCGGGTATCGATATCGAGACCCACTGTAAATATATGATGTGCTCATACGATAAATCCTAATAGACCAATAGCGAGTATAGCGTAGATTATTCCTAATGAACCAAAAATTTCCTTTTTTCCTCTTTCATTAGTGATAATATGGGAAATAATTCCAAATCCTGGGAGAATTAAAATATATACTTCTGGATGACCAAAAAATCAGAATAAATGTTGGTATAAGATAGGGTCCCCGCCCCCAGTTGGATCGAAAAAGGATGTATTAAAATTTCGATCTGTTAAAAGTATAGTGATTGCCCCAGCTAAAACAGGTAAAGATAAAAGTAGTAAGAATGCTGTAATTAAGACTGATCAAGAGAATAATGGTAAAAAATTTAATGAATGAGTTTTGACATGTATATTTAGAATTGTTACAATAAAATTAATTGCTCCTATAATTGAGGAAATTCCTGCAATATGAAGAGAAAAAATTCTTAGATCTACTGAAGGAGAATTATGTCCAATAATGGATGATAGAGGCGGATAAAGAGTTCATCCTGTACCAACACCCCCTCCAATAAAGTTTCTTATAATTAGAAGGAATAATGAAGGAGGAAGAAGTCAAAATCTTATATTATTTATTCGGGGGAATGCTATGTCTGGGATACCTAATATTAATGGGATTAATCAATTTCCAAATCCTCCAATTATAAAGGGTATAACTATAAAAAAAATTATAATGAATGCGTGAGCAGTAATAATAGAATTGTAAATTTGGTCATTATTAATTAGATTGCCGGGGGATCTAAGTTCTATTCGAATAATTAATCTTATGGATGCTCCAATGGTTCCTGATCATAAGGCAAAAATAAAATATAATATTCCGATATCTTTGTGATTTGTTGAGTATAATCATTTTGTCATAAATAATAAGAAATGAATTTGTCTTAATAGTTTAATTAAAATAGTAAATTGCAAGTTTAAAGATAATAAGTAAAATTATATTAAGATTTATAAAATATTTTATATTTTTAGCTTTGAAGGCTAAATGATTAAGTTATCTTAAAATCTTATTAATTATTATGGGTAAATAAAAAGAGCAAAGAAGGCAAGTATTAAGGTTAAAATTCTAATATATAAAATTGATATAAAATTAAATTTTATATCAAATATATTAAATTTATAAAATTTGATTTTTAGAAGATTAAGTGTATTTATTTTTATAATAATATTTAAATAGAAAATTAATGTAAAAGTAGATATAGCTATTAAAAGAAAAGAGGCAAGATAGGCATTTCCTTCAATTATAATTTTTAGGATGTTAATTTTTATAATAAAGGTAAAAAAAGGAGGTAGACCCCTAATGATTAATAAGTTTAAAATAATAAAGAAATTAATTATTTTAAAATTAAATAATTGAATTTTAGATAGAGAGTGAATAAAAATAATATTAAGTTTATTAAAAATTGAACATAAAAAAATTATTGATAAGGTGTAAGTAATAAAATAGATTAAAAATATATTTGAATCAAATATGATAACTATTAATATTCATCTAAGATGATTAGTTGAAGATAAGGTTATAATTTTTTTTAGGTTTGTTTCATATGAATTTATAATTGTTGAAATTCTTGAAGATAAAATGGAGATAAAAATGATAGAGAATATAATTTGATTATTTGTAAATTGATCAATAAACATATTAAAAATTAATAAGGGAACAAATTTTTGTGAGGTAGATATTATTAGTAGTATAGTTCATGAAATATTTTTATTAATTAGAGGAGGTCAAAAAAAGAAAGGGAAGAGGCCTAATTTTAGAGAAAATGATAAAGTTAATATAAAGTTAATTGATGAATAAGTTGGATTAGTGGAATCAATATTATTTTTAACTATAAGAAGATAAATTAAAATAAGACTTGAAAAAGATTGAATAGCAAAAAAGTTTATAACTGATTTATATCTTTTTGTATAAATACTTATTATTGAGATTATAAGAAGGGTATTAATTTCTATAAGGACTCATAAATGAATAAAGTTGGAAAAAAATATAGATAAAACAGAAATTATGGATATAGAAAATAAAATAAAATAGAATAATTTATTTGGATTAGAGATTGAATATGAAGGTAAATAGGGTTGTAAATTTTGTTGTAATTTTGATTTATTCATAAAAATAAATTATATTTTAATGTAAAAAGCATAAAAATTTTTGGGATTTTAAGTGATAAGATAATTATCAAATATAATTATAGTTATAATATATAAAATAATGTTATTATATTTTTAGGGTATGAACCTACTAGCTTAATTTAGCTGATTTATATAATTTAATGATGATAAAAATTAAATTTTATATGATTTATTCTATCAAAATACTCCTTTTTCAGGCACAATCATTTAGGTAAGAAATTAATTTATAAATAATACTATGTCTGATTAAAGTAATAAATTGTAAATTTATTTAAGAAAATTATAATTTTCTAGTATTA